GATTTCCAAAGACTCCATGGATAGGAACTAAAAACGAGATATCGAAGTAGTTCTGATGATTCAGTATATCATCACTTCAATTCGGAGTTCTTAGTTACTTTGACCGGGTGGATCTTAGTGATGGAATAATAAGTAATAATTCATTGGTTGATTGTATCATTAACCATTTCTTTATTTTGGTGCGAGGAACTTACCATGAATCCACTGATTTCTGCCGCTTCCGTTATTGCTGCTGGATTGGCCGTAGGGCTTGCTTCTATTGGACCTGGAGTTGGTCAAGGTACTGCTGCGGGCCAAGCCGTAGAAGGTATCGCGAGACAACCAGAAGCAGAGGGTAAAATACGAGGTACTTTATTGCTTAGTCTGGCTTTTATGGAAGCTTTAACAATTTACGGACTGGTCGTGGCATTAGCGCTTTTATTTGCGAATCCTTTTGTTTAATCCTATTCTATAAACGTGGAAATACGTACTTCTTTTCTTATTTTATTGCCGTCGACTTACCGCTTGCTTCTTCGAATTATATCAAAACTTCACTCCACTTCTTCGTTGAGACAATACTCCGGGGAAGGTCTGATTTGAGGATGAGGAATTAGTAGATCCACTCGCTTTCTCACTTCCCGTCCTTAATTTAATGGAAACCCCTTTTGACTTTTAGGAAGCGTTGCAGGTATTTCGCAATTGACATGAAACCGGGGACCTAATAAGTATCTTATTGGGAACTTCAATTGAAATAAAATAATAATAAAGAATCCATTTTTGAAATTTGAAAATGATTTCAAATGAAATGAATATATTCATATTTAAAATAAGTCAATTAATAAAAAAAAAAAAAGAAATCAATAATAAAAAAACGGGACGAAGTGATACAAAAAGAACTCTGTTCGATTTTGTTAGTCCTATCTATAAGAGGAGAGCATATGAAAAATGTAACCGATTCTTTCGTTTCCTTGGGTTACTGGCCATCCGCCGGGAGTTTCGGGTTGAATACCGATATTTTAGCAACAAATCTAATAAATCTAAGTGTAGTGCTTGGCGTATTGATCTTTTTTGGAAAGGGAGTGTGTGCGAGTTGTGTATTTCAAGAATAGGCTGGATCCAACCGGCTGCACTTTCTTTTTTTTTTTTTTTTATTTATAAATAGGGAAGAAAGGTGCACGATCTCGACGAATTACTTCTGAATAAATTAAGAAATCATATGTAAGAACCATAGCATTTCGTGACTCATTGGTAAATCAACTTTGATTCTCTATCAACCAATAATGTGGGACCATTAACATGGTTAAAGCTAAACCGCCTGAAGTCCAGGCACAACATGGTACTCTTTCTACCACTACGTTAGTACGGAGATGGTTTCAAAATGAATAGTTGGCAATTTATCCGATATAGAACACTCATATCGATAAAATGATTTGAACCATTTACTGGAAAAATGGGTGTCTCGACCTTTTTTTATCCAATGCTGAATCGACGACCTATGTATAAAATAAGAAGAATTTTTTGGATTTGAAGAAAAAAAAACAACTTTGCTGACAATTACAGATTTTTTTTGTCTGGTCGGAAGAGTCCTCTGAATATTCTGGTCTTGTATCAGTTTCCATATCTTGGAATACGAACAGAGAAGAGAGGGTAGGCTCATTACATTAAAAGATATGGGAATGCTCATAACATAAGTAACTGAGCGTGAGAGCCAAATGAATCGAAAGATTCATGTTTGGTTCGGGAAGAGATCATGGAAGTGAAGTTGTGAAATGAATGGGAAAATAATCTACTTTCATTAAGTGATTTATTAGATAATCGAAAACAGAGGATTCTGAGTACTATTCGAAATTCAGAAGAACTACGCGGAGGAGCTATTGAGCAGCTCGAAAAAGCCCGGGCTCGCTTACGGAAAGCGGAAATGGAAGCAGATGAGTTTCGAGTGAATGGATACTCTGAGATAGAACGAGAAAAACAGAATTTGATTAATGCCACTTATGAGAATTTGGAACGATTAGAAAATTACAAAAATGAAACCATTCATTTTGAACAACAAAGAGCAATTAATCAGGTCCGACAGCGAGTTTTCCAACAAGCCTTACAAGGAGCTCTAGGAACTCTGAATAGTTGTTCGAACAGCGAGTTACATTTACGCACCATCAGTGCTAATATTGGCATGCTCGGGGCCATGAAAGAAATAACTGATTAGCCCTTTTACTGTAGGCATTATTTTTTTTTTTTCTACCTTTGTTTCCGAAAAAGAATTAAGAGACACTAATGGTAACCATTCGAGCCGACGAAATTAGTAATATTATCCGTGAACGTATTGAACAATATAATCGAGAAGTCACGATTGTGAATACCGGCACCGTACTTCAAGTAGGCGATGGCATTGCTCGTATTCATGGTCTTGATGAAGTAATGGCAGGGGAATTAGTAGAATTTGAAGAGGGTACAATAGGCATTGCTCTGAATTTGGAATCAAACAATGTTGGCGTTGTATTAATGGGTGACGGTTTGATGA